CATCATTTTTATATTTTTAACGTCTCTAATTCAAAACCGAACATGAAACTTTGGTTTCATTCGGCTCCTTTATGATCGATGGAGAAATTCCCAGATAAAATAAAATAAGACGGGAACGAAATCAAAATTAGACCCATAACATCTATGTTAGCTTTTTTTTTTTTCGTCTGGGTGCTTTGTGCTTTCACAGAAAAATTTGCTTTCTAGATGATCCTTCTAGAAGATAAAAAGGGAGAACTCAAACAATCTTTCTAGTTACTTCGTTCTTTATTTCTATTAAACGGAATCCTTAGGAAAAGTATTTTGTTTCCACCGAGCTAAAACAATGTGTCGATGTCTCTAGTAAACCAAAGTTCTCTTTTAATAGCTATTTTGCTTCAATTTATTCTATACAAAACAATGAATAGAACTGAAGATTTAGTTACGATTAGAAAGACACTTTTTTAGCTTTATCCATGGATCCTTTTGTCATACTTATTGAATTGTAAATCGTCATCCAATTCAAAAATTATGTTTCGTAATTTCATAATCCAATTTTGAAATTGATTATAGTCCTTGGGTACAAATTACGAGAATCTATAATCTTTCTTGAATCTTTCATTGAAAGGTAAAGGACTAAATCCTTTTAAGAAATAAAGTTTTTGATCGGAAGATGAATCAAACCGAGAGACCCTTTAACTATTAAAGGGATTAAAGGAACGAATCACACTTTTACCACTAAACTATACCCGCTACAATCCAATTATTGTATATAAATTGACCTTTTGTCGAACAAAGTAATCGGGGATGTAATCAAAATAAATAAGATCAGAAAAAAATCCTGAAAAAAAAATTAGAAATTATAGCGTTGACGCTTAGACCTAATGAAATTAGGAAAAGAGGATTCCATTTTATTTATTTTTGTTATAAAAAAATAACAAGCACATTATTTTTTCAATTTCAGATCAAATCAATTATTTTTATATAAAAATACATGGGATGATTCTTTTTAACAAAAAAATTAACAAATACAAATAAAGAAAGGCCCGGCTGGGGACTGACCAGGCCAGGCTGTGGAAATCAAAACGACCTTTTTACTCCTATTTGGACGAGACAAAATAAAAAAAAAAGGATTCTCTATTTCTATTATTGTAGTTTTATTTATCTCTCTTTCGAGTTTGAGCCTTTTCTTTATCTAATTCTTTATCTAAATTTTTTATGTAAATGGAATTACTGAGAAAGTTCTATAAAAAAGAACTTATTATATATTGTATATAATATATATACAATAAAATCAGAATCTATACAAAAAAAAAAAAAAAGAAAGTCAAAATAAAGTGGAGAAGGGTTTATTACTTTTTGTGTTAATGTAACCTAGTAAGTATCCCTTTTCGTTTTCGATTAGGAGAGATGGCTGAGTGGACTAAAGCGTTGGATTGCTAATCCATTGTACGAGTTAGTCGTACCGAGGGTTCGAATCCCTCTCTTTCCCTTTCTCCTTTTGATGATGTGGAATAGATAAAATCCTAATAAAATTCGAATATTTCTACTAATCAAATTCAAATAAAGCAAGAAAAAAACTTTCTTTTTTATTCTTCACGTCCCGGATTACGTCCTGGATCATTAGATAGGAATCCAAATATGAAGAGAGAAACAAAGAATATAACTACAGTGTAGACAAAAAGTTTGAGAGTAAGCATTACACAATCTCCAAAATATGACTTTTTTTTTTCAAAAAAAAAAAAAGAGAATAGATTCTCTATTTTTATACCACACATCTAATTTTGATACCAAGAAATCAAATGATTTCTTTTTTTTTTCTAGAAATAAAATAAAAAAAAAGAGTTTTCATAAATTTATTTGTAATAAGATAATAGTTGAGTCTTTCATATTACTTTCTTTCATATTCCTTTCATATTGAAAAATATTTTCATACCAACATTTAGATATTGTCTTGCGGTGAACTCTAATCTATCTAATCTAGAACTCTAATCTATCTAATCTAATAGTCTAATCTAATAGTTTCTTTCGTTCGGGGAAAAAGGGGATGAAATAGAATGATCTTAGGAAATAGAATGATCAAGATTTAGCATGGCTACCAAAAAAATTCAATGTTTGAATTGAGAGTTCGTTCATACGTCAAGATTTTTTTGATCTTTTTAATTGTTGGAATAATAAAAATCATCAATTTTTCTAGGACAGTCTTAAGGATTTCATCGAAAACTTACAGCTGCTTGCCAAACAAAGGCTAAGAGAAAAAAGAGAACAGGTATTACGGGCATAACGTCTACGATTGGATTCAAAAAGGCGTAGGCCTCCGGCAATTTGGCGACTAAAAAAGTGCTTGAAAAAAGGGCAGAATTAAAACAGATACAGATCAAATTAAATATATTAAGCATAACAAAAAATTGCTGTTCTTGTGGATAATTTTATTTTGATTGAGTTATTAATATATTTTTGATATAAGGAAAAAAAAAAGAAAGATAGTCTAAAAAGACTTTGTTGAACTTACTCAATCAAAAATCCTTTAATTCTCTTATGAGAATTAAAGAAATCATATTTTCATACAATATCTTAATTGAATTCTATGTAATGATCAATAAATTCAGTTTGATTTGCTATTTACACGTGTCAAAACCCTAGCACTAATGTAATCTATATTTGATTTGGACTGAAATTGAATTGACGAACAACCAATAGCAATATTACTCTTTTAGTAGTATTGCATAGAAATCCAAATGGGGCGTAGCCAAGCGGTAAGGCAACGGGTTTTGGTCCCGCTATTCGGAGGTTCGAATCCTTCCGTCCCAGAGTATAGTCATTACAGAATCAATCTTGTATTTACTTTTTAAACCATCTTTCTCTTTCTGTTTAAGAAACAAATATTGAATGAAGTGAAAAGAATTGGATTCTTCCTTCTTCTTTTTTCTTTTTCAGAAAAGAAAAGAAAGAAGAAGAGTTTCTTTTTCATCATTTCAACCAAATTCAAATAAGATCTATTTGCTTGTTTGTGTGTGATCCGAGTAAGTAAGGTGGAACCTTTGATTCTAAAAGTTTGAATTAAAAAACAAATCAAAAAATCTGTTATTTATTTTAAATTTCTATATTATTTATTTTCTATTTCTATATATATTTCAAATATATATAGAAATAGAGATTTCTATTAAAATTTAGATTTTTCATATATCCAATCTAATACGGGATTCATTTGAATTCTGACTGAAACTTTTTCCTCGTAAATTCACTATTCCATTCATAGATAAAGAAAAAGTATAGATTACTATATACTGACTGAACTATGACTATTCATGATTCCATAATTGAATCAATTACATACTGGTTCCAAACTAGAGGAATGTTATGGTAAAACTTCGTTTAAAACGATGTGGTAGAAAGCAACGCGCGACTTGAATTGAAGGACATGATCTGCTGTGGATTTTTTGATCCGCCACTTTTTATATAGGAGTATAGGTGCTCTTGGCTCGACATTTTTTGTTCTATTTTACTAAAGTCCTACACCTTTTTGGAATCTCAAAAATAGTACAGGGTGGAGCTCGAGGAGAATAGAAAGTATTTATTCCTTTCTCAGGAGTAAGGATCTAGGGTTAGTGCGAATCAATAAGTTGGAAAAACTTCGTAAGTATTTTTTTAATATAAAAATTGAAAAAAAAATCCCTTTCAAGCAATTTTCCAAAATTTTGTTAAAATTGTAAAATTATTTGGATCAAAAGTCTATCATGCGTGAATCAAGCGTTTGTATGATTCTTTGATATAAAAGAAATCATAAACAAAATTAAAGGGCTTGTTGCTGCCCTTTTTTAATAAAAGGATTCAAGATCACCGAAGTAATGTCTAAACCCAAAGATTCAAAGTAAGGATAAAGAATCCTGGAACAAGGAAATCCTGTTTTCAATTGTTTGAATAACTAAATCAGAATGAAGAATCAAAATTGATTCTAAAAAATGAGACAAACAAAAAAAGGTTAGAGACCACTCAATAAAAGGAATACTTAAGGATTCTCTGTTGAGATATTTCAGAGTTATTCAACTTGAGTTATGAGAATACGAATCTTACGAATGCTTTTTCTTGAAAAAAAAAACATTTAGGATTTCACTACTGTTTAATTGATTTGATGTTTTTATTAATCTATTTAATATTCTAATTTAATACAGAGAGTTAACTTCTACTCAATTAAATTCTTTTTTTTTCTCGAGCCGTACGAGGAGAAACCCTCTTATACGTTTCTGGGGGGGGTTATTAATCTACATCTATCCCAATGAGCCGTTTATCGAATCGTTGCAATTGATGTTCGATCCCGAAGAGAAGGAAGAGATCTTCAGAAAGTGGGTTTTTATGATCCGATAACTAATCAAACCTATTTAAATCTTCCTGCTATTCTCAATTTCCTTAAAAAAGGCGCTCAACCTACAGGAACAGTTCATGATATTTCAAAGAAGGCAGGGATTTTTACAGAATTTAGTCTTAATCAAACGAAATTGAATTAATGAAATAAAAAAAAATATATAAAAAATAAAATATAAAAAAAGAGGGTGTGAAAGACTCGTATATAGCTTGGTTTGGTATCAAAATTTATCGACTCGTTTCTTTCCTCCTTTTTCGCTTTGTTCATACCTATTTAATTTTAATGGAATTTTGAATTTATTTTGATTTCTATTTAGTATTCCTACTTTAGTAGGAATACTAAATAATACCATGTTAACAAATACTATGTTCTATAATCATAAGTTCTATAGTCATAAAAAAATATATAAAAAATACAAAAATAATATATATTATTCATATATATTATATATATTATATATATTATATATATTATATATATTATATCTATCTAATATTTTATTCATTATACATTATATACATTATACATTATATATATATATATATATTATTTTATTCATAATTTTATTCATAAAAAATACATAAAAAAATACATAAAACAAGTAAATAAATAAAGAAATTAATTTTTAAAAATAGAAAAAGGATTTTATTTTCCATTACTCTAACTGGGTTAGTTTTCATTCATTGGAGATTAATTACGAACTAACAAGCCAAGGGATTAAGCTTGTTTATTTCTTTTTTTTTTTGTATATTCAAAATTCACAATCATATTGACAACAGTGTATTGACCAAATATAATTCGATCATAGATAAATAGATCTATTTATCCCCGACCCACAATGGATGGATTTGGTTTTTTTGATTTTATTTCCTACTTCTACTTTACTGGATTCAAACGATAGGTTCTTTGGATTTTCTGTGATACAAGAAGTCTTTTTTTTTTTAGTGAACAAACAAATGGATAAATAACATAAGAATAAGAGATACCTTTAAATTTAAAATTTCATTTTTTAAAAAAATATTTTTTACCTTTTTATTTGAAAATTTGTCATATTTTGACAGGATCCGTTCATTTTTTTTTATGTTCAGAATTTCTTATAACTTTTAATTTCAATTGATTGGATTTCTTGCTAATTTAGTTTAATGCTTTTATTGCGTTGCTAAATTCAATTTCTTAATTGAATTGAATTTATTTTGATTCTTTATTCTGGTTGTATCTACATATTTGTAGTACTTTGTTTTTTGGGGTTGCTAACTCAACGGTAGAGTACTCGGCTTTTAAGTGCGACTAGCATCTTTTACACATTTGTATGAAGAAAAGGATTCGTCCAGATCCCCGGTAGAGTTTGTAAGACCACGACTGATCCTGAAAGGAATGAATGGAAAAAACAGCATGTCGTATCAATGGAGAATTCAGATAAAATTTTTGTTGATTTCCTGATCGGTACAACCTTGTGTTTGAACGGAACAAAAAAATGAAATTCAAAGTTGGGTCCAGTGAATAAATATAAATGGATGGATAAAAAACAAAGTTTCCCTGATTCCAGTAAAAAAAAAAGAAACGAGCTTCCATTCGTAATTTGAAAAATTACCCGATCTAATTATATGTTAAAAATATATTAGTGCCTAATACGGGTACGGGAAGGGATTTTTTTTTCTTGCGTGTTATTATCAATTTTTTTTCATGAGTCCTAACTATTTGTTTTTCCCTATTCTCTTTGGGTTGTAGATGGATGTGTAAAAGAAGCAGTATATTGATAAAAAAAAGATATATATTTCCAAATCCAAAATCAAAAGAGCGATTAGGTTAAAAAAAAATAAAGGATTTCTAATCATCTGGTTTTGTTATTCGATAACGAACATAAACCTATTAAAGATAGAGAATCCGTTTAGGAGTCTACCTGTTTATGAGGTATCTATTGCTTTCGGAGTCTAATACCTTGTTTTGACTGTATCGCACTATGTATCATTTCAGAACTCAAGAAAATAAAGACTTTACACTTTACCTTCTGTTCAAATCAAATTTCAATCCAAATGGAGGAATATCAAGGATATTTAGAATTGGATGGAGCTCGGCAACACAATTTTCTATATCCACTTTTTTTTCGTGAGTATATTTATGTACTTGCTTATGATCATGGTTTAAATAGATTAAATAGAAATAGATCTATTTTCTTGGAAAATGCGGATTATGACAAGAAATATAGTTCACTAATTGTGAAACGTTTCATTTTTCGAATGTATGAACAGAATCGTTTCATTATTTCCACTAAGAATTTTAGCAAAAATCCCTTTTTTGAACATACCAATCTTTTCTATTATCAAATGATATCCGCCTTATTTGCAGTGATTGTGGAAATTCCATTTTCTCTAAGATTAGTATCCTCCTTCCAAGGAAAAGAACTAGCAAAATCTCATAATTTACAATCAATTCATTCAATATTTCCTTTTTTAGAAGACAAATTATCACATTTAAATTATGTGTTAGATGTATTAATACCTTACCCCATCCATCTGGAAATCTTGGTTCAAACCCTACGTTATCGGATAAAAGATGCCTCTTCTTTGCATTTATTGCGGTTCTGTCTCTACGAGTATTGTAATTGGAAGAATTGTTATATTCAAAAAAGATCCATTTTGAATCCAAGATTTTTTTTGTTCTTATATAATTATCATGTATGTGAATACGAATCCATCTTATTTTTTCTACGAAAGCAGTCTTCTCATTTACGATCGACATCTTCTGGAGTCCTTTTTGAGCGAATTTTGTTCTATGGAAAAATAGAACATCTTGGAAAAGTCTTTGTTAATAATAAAAATTTTCAGGACATCCTAGGGTTGCTCAAGGATCCTTTCATACATTATGTTAGATATAACGAAAAATGTATTCTGGCAGCAAAGGATACGCCCCTTCTAATGAATAAATGGAAATATTACTTTGTTAATTTATGGCAATGGCATTTTTCCGTGTGGTTTCAATGGCAAAAGGTCAATATAAATCAATTATCTAAAGATAATTTAGACTTTCTGGGCTATCTTTCAAGTTTGCGATTAAATCTTTTAGTGGTACGTAGTCAAATGCTAGAAAACTCATTTCTATTAGATAATGTTAGAAAGAAATTCGATACAAAAATTCCAATTTGTTCCATTATTGGATCA